CCCAACCAGCAACCAGAGCTGTATGCATTATATGAACAGAAAGCAACCGACCGGGATCATTCAATACAACGGTATGAACACGATACCAAGGCAAACCCATGGAAATACCCCTTATATCAAAGATAAATAGACACTACGTAACTTTATTGCATTGGAAAAGAATATAATATGACTATCCTATGGACCACTCTTGTTCAGTCGATTATTTCCGAACAAGGGTGTTCTATTCTGTTGGTAATAATGGAACAATTCTGTTCGTAGGAACAAAGAGAAGCAGATTTATTCTATACTCGATAAGTACCAATACGCAATGGGGGAGTTGATCCCATTTTCTATGAGCGAATGAGTCCATACTTATTTATCATTAGAAAGACCTATTCGTAATAATTTGAGTTTATTCATTCTGTCTTTCTTTATGAATTTTTATAATCTATGGATAAAATAAATACGATAAAAACTAATAGGAATATTATAAAGACAATAAAAAAAATTGTTACGTTTCCACCTCAAAGTGAAATATAGTATTTAGTTCTTTCTTTCATTTAATGCCTATTGGTGTTCCAAAAGTTCCTTTCCGAAGTCCTGGAGAGGAAGATGCATCTTGGGTTGACGTATAGTGCGACTTGTCAGATATATTGGGTCATATGGTATTTCCCCGTTCTCTCCCCCGATCGAGATATCCCCCGTTTCACCCAAGAAAGATAAATTTAATCATCAAAAATTTGGAGCGTGAAGTGCAATTCGATCCATTTTTGAGGGGATTCATATTACTATTATCAATTAGAATAATTTATGGTTGGCTTGGTTGGACTAAAAAAATGAAGTATCCAGGCTCCGTTTAGAAAAAACCCAATTGGATTGGTAAGATATCTATGATTGCTATTCATATTTTTTCTTTGTAAAGAGATCCTAATTGTCAAGCAAAGTTATCTCAACTCTAAGAAATACTTGTATAAAATGAATTGAAAAAAAAAAGAAATACAAAAAGAAATGGTAATGGGAGCATTTGTCCTATATGTACAAATCCAAATCGGGCGGATCTTTACCCGGAGTAGAGCATAAACCTAAAAAGATGAAACAGACCCATTCAGGAACAAGAAAATACCATCGCGGTTTGGATTAAATCTCGATGAAAGAATACATCAATGAGAAGTTAATTCGATAAGTTTAATGACCCTTTCTTATAACTTAAAATTTTATAATGGAAAATCGAAAATATAAAAAAGGAGTCAAAACTCGTCTTTATTGAAAAATCGAAGAAAAGCCCTTTCGTTAGAAGTAAGAAAGAACCTTTCTAGAAAAAAAGAAAGAGGACTGGAATCTATACATTGATTCACAATTTTTTTGAACCGTATGCATCAAAAGGCGCATGTACGGTTCCTAAGGGATACAATTTTACCCTAATCAACCGACTTTATCGAGAAAGATTACTTTTTTTAGGCCAAGAGGTTGATAGCGAGATTTCGAATCAACTTATTGGTCTTATGGTATATCTCAGTATCGAGGATGAGACCAAAGATCTGTATTTGTTTATAAACTCTCCTGGGGGCTGGGTAATACCTGGGGTGGCTATTTATGATACTATGCAATTTGTGCGACCAGATGTCCATACAATATGCATGGGACTAGCCGCTTCAATGGGATCTTTTATCCTGGTCGGAGGAGAAATTACCAAACGTCTAGCATTCCCTCACGCTTGGCGCCAATGAGGTTTTTATTTGAGAGAAAAAAGAAGACTATGCCTTCGCCATATGAATACTAAGTAATAATAGCATGGCACTTCGAATTCGATATGAGAAATTTTTGTATTGTTTTTTTTTTTCAAAACATTAGATTCTGTATCGAGAGAGTAGTATGAGATAAGGGGTATTTCCGATTTTCTCTTATCTATCGGGAGTTCAGTTCAGCGTCACAAACTTTTTGTTTTCATGCCGGAGAGTTCTTAACAATATTTATGTTATGAAAGAGTACGAAAAAAAAAAAAAAGATTTTTTCCTTATTTGATCGGATTAAAAAGAAACTTTGGGATTGCTGAATCACAGACAAAAAAAAAGAAAAAATAAACATATAAAGCAACGGAGCCATCATAGTATTTTTTAACTCCTCCGAAAGGAAGGATGGCAATTTGATCATTTACCCATCTGAGTCTGATAGATTCTATTTTTCTCTTTCTTCAATAGAAAGGGGGGGGTCAATTTTCTTGTAGAGCCGTATGCACAAAAGATGCCTGTACGGTTGTTCAATTCTATCTTTTTTCTATTCTTTATCTTTCTTTTCTCTTTGCTTTATCATGCGCGATAGGGGAAGCTTTTATTTTGTTATATCATCAGGGTAATGATCCATCAACCTGCTAGTTCTTTTTATGAGGCACAAACAGGCGAATTTGTCCTGGAAGCGGAAGAACTGCTGAAACTGCGTGAAACCCTCACAAGGGTTTATGTACAAAGAACGGGGAAACCCTTATGGGTTGTATCCGAAGATATGGAAAGAGATGTTTTTA